AGTGACTCTTTTTTCTCAAAAGGATTGCTTCCTTTTTTTTGTTTGTCCATTACTTAATTTACACTGATTAAGTCTTCTAAATCTAATAACTAACTAATAACTAACTAATAAGTAAATGGAAAAGGAAAATCTGGAAAAATCTAAACAAAGAATGGGAATCTTTGAACAATAGGATGAAGAACTATTCTTATTTCGACACAAGAAAAGAAAAATGCCTTTTCTGTGTCGAAGACTAGTAAGACGAAGGAAGAAGACCCTGTTTTTTTTTTTGAATTAGTAATTTTTTTTAACTTTTTGTTCTACTCATTTCTCCTTCCTTTCGATTTTCCGCTTATTTATCTTATGTTATTTATCTTAATGTTTAGTATCTTTTCAAATTTGATTCTATTAGAATAGAAAACAAAACTCATTCTGTGCCATTGAAATATAACAATAAAAAAAGGGCGCACCCCTCCAATCCAATTTTGATTGAAAAAAGAAAAGAAGGGGTAAAGTCAAATAGTTGTCTTCACACTTAGGAATGTGGGAAAAGTAATTCCTGATATCTGGTATAAAAAGCATATAAACAAGCAAAAGGCTTTGCATACTCTAATTATCAGGAAGAGTTTGGTTCTTCTTTACAAGATTGATGTTTATAAATTATAAATCCGCGGGTCTAAAAATTCATTTCGGACAATTGAACCTTCTCAAACTGTTTCTTTTTAAGAACCAAAAAGATTTGTGCCAAAACAATAGATGTAAAGAAGAGGAAAAGGCCTTGTAAACGTAATGGATCTTGAAGTACGATTTCCGCATTCCCCTGCCCAAATCCACCTACATTAGGATTACTCGTTAATGGTTGATCGAGTTTGATAGGTTCACCCTCGGAAACGAGAAGTTCTGGTCCTGGAGGGATAATATCAACTACTTGACGGCCGTCCGCTGCATCCGTTATGGTTATTTCGTACCCTCCTTTTTCTTTTCGTATGATTTTGCTTACTATACCTGCTGACGTAGCATTATAAACTGTATTATTACTTTTGCTCCCGTCGGGATAAATCTGACCCCTTCCTCTGTTTCCGCCTACGTATATGGGATATTTTAAGAAATGAACATCCTTATTAGTAGCAGGGTCTGGGGAAAGAATAGGAAAGGCGATTTCACTATATTTCTGACCAGGAACAGGGCCTATCACAAGAATATTTTTTTTAGTAGGGCGATAGTTCTGAAAAGACAGATTGCCTATCTTTTCTTTCATCTCGGGCGAAATACGATCGGGTGGAGCTAATTCAAACCCCTCCGGTAAAATAAGAACTGCCCCCACATTCAAACCCCCCTTCTTACCGTTAGAAAGAACTTGTTTCAGTTGCATATCATAAGGAATTCTAACAACTGCTTCAAATACAGTATCCGGAAGTACCGCTTGTGGAACCTCAATATCCACGGGCTTATTAGCTAAATGGCAATTGGCACATACAATACGCCCCGTTGCTTCTCGTGGATTTTCATAACCCTGTTGCGCAAAAATGGGATATGCGTTTGAAATAGATGTCCCCGTTATTATATATATCACGAGCGATACGGAAATGGATCGAGTAATCTCTTGCTTTATCCAAGAAAAGGTATTTCTAGTTTGCATGGTCCAATCATTGATCCCGAAGGTTTCTACAATAAAATTAGGCGGGTCGCTAGTAGAGTTCCCTATCCATTATTTTGTTATTTTTTTTTTTTTTTTGCTTTGCTTATATACAAAGGAAGAAACATTCTAATTTGATCAGCGACTCTCTTTCATTGAACGATAAATAATTACAAGGGATGGAGATACACGATTTAAATACTGAAAGGTCCAATATTTAAAAAATGTATCTATAAGGACCGGAAGGGTGGAAACAAGAACAGATATAATCTGATCATTATGAGAAAATCCAAAATCTTTGTAGATATAGCCAATCATTAGTTCCCAACCATGGGTCGAATGGTATCCGGTAAATAATTCAGTTAAAAAAAGAATAGAAAAAGCTTTTATTGTGTCACTTAAATTATATAAGAATTCTTTAACCCAAGAGTTAAGAATACCAAGCTCCTCACTACCCAAAAATGAATAACCACTTAGAATAACGAAACAGATTATATTTGTCGAAAAGTGCAAAATCGTATCGATACAACCCGCATTGTGCGCCTTTAGCAATTGGATCGTTTCTTTTTGGATTCCTATACGAAGTTTTTGTAAATGTGTTTCCGGGTATTCTTTTATCATTTCGTCCAACAGGAAGAGTTCCTCTAATTCTATGAATTGGTGTAGAATATTTTTTTCTTGAATATCATTCAACAGAATTTCGGATTGTCTAGTATTCCACCAATGAGTAATCCAGGGTTTCAGACTTTTATTAAAAAGGAGAGAGATCCACCAAGGCAAAAATACTATGGATGTAAGAGAGAGAAGGGGAATGAATACTTTCTTTTTTGTCATTTTTTGATCGGTGACTTGTTAATCAACCCTACCTCCTTCGTTGAATTTATGTGATCTAAGTTTTCTATCAAACATGAGTTCCATTATAACGTAGCGGGATTATTCTCTGCTTTTTATTTTGATTCAGTACTTAGTCCTTGAATCCAAAAAGAATCCGCTTCGAATTCGAATGAAATCGAAATCTAGATAATCTATATATTAGAGGGTTTTCCATATATTAGAGAGGTTCCAGATCGATTAAATTCGAAAAAATTGCTCTCTTTCGATAAATGCCCGAAAGGGCCGCTTCAAATACTCAAATTCTATTCCGATTTCGAGACGACAGAACTCCCCTTCTATCAAAATAGAAAATATGTCATAAAATTTCGCGGGTTATCTAGGCTATCTATACTATATATATATATAGCCCAGGAATAACGGAGAAATTTTATGAAGAATATTATGAAAAATGAGTGAAAAAAAAGACCGAAAGGTTAGCGTTACGGTCTACGAGCGAGATCCAATCGGTTGCTTTGGTTCTTAAGGAGCACAAAAGAAAGGATAAAGGAAAAAAGGTCAATTGACAAAAGAAAGTAGAGAAAATTGACAAGATATGTTCCATCTGTATCTAACGTACCAATTCCAAATATTGAAAAAAAAAAGAGAAAGTATTGATTCCGAAATGCTTTACTACTTTGTTTGATATATAAGATTAAGATGAATCTATTATTTCGATTTCTTACTTGTTTTATTATTGAATTGAGTTGATTGACTTTACATTTACAAAAAACTGTGGACAAAAAAAGGGTTTTGTTTTATGTTATGCCTCTCCTCTTCTGTATACATATGCTTTAGCCCGACTGGTCATTTTTAAGAAACTTCAGCTACGTTATGCTATAAAAAAAAGAGAATTCTTGGCTGGAGTTTTTTTATTCCTGACGAGATATAAAGAAATTTCAATTCATTTTTTCAAAGGACTTCAATTGGTACACGCAAGAAATAGGCCAATTCCGCAGCTTTTTGCTCAATTTCTCGTGGAGTCAAATTATCATCAGGGCGAGTCAAGGGAACGGCCCCCTGTCCTCTGATTTCCATATAAAGGACACGACGAGCATAAATACCCTCTTTAACTTCTATTCGGATGGACTGAATATCTTTCATAAGGAATCGTAGAAGGATGCGACGGTTTTTTCCAGGAAACCCCCAACGAAAAATACACACTATTTCTTCTCGTCTATCGAATCGATCATAACCACTGCCTACATTCCAAAAAATTGTGCACCACAAATAGGAACTAATAAAGAGACCCGCGATCCCATAGAAAGACATCACGATTCCTTGTGGAAAAAAAACAATTTGCTGAGCCGGAAATAAAGATACCAAATTCCTACCAAGATAACTCGAAGTTCCAACCAATAAAAATCCTAATGAACCTAAAAAAAGGATAAAGGACCATAAAAAATTGCTTGTTTTTCGAGACCCCGCTATAAATTCTATCCATATAGATTCTGATCGCCAACTCATACATACGAGATCCAGGTTTTTTTATTGGAATTGAGAGACTAACCAAAAAGAATTTGACTTTACTTTTTTTGTTTCCGAAGAAACTCTCATCAACTAGCACTATTCTGATGTGAACCTTTAGTAGTAATTCATCGAATTGGTTAGATCGAAAACCAACCCCATATATATATTTAGTTCTACTAAATCCAATATTCTACTAAATCGATATCCGTGGTATCTAAGTCTTGAAAAAAAAAGATACGATTGTGTATCTTGGCCCCAGGCCCCGTCGGATCTAAAAAATCTTGGTTTTTTGAATATAAAGGGATAAAGAAGCCATTGCAATTGCCGGAAGTACTAGGGCCACTAAAGGCACAAAAATGGATGGAGTTGACATAGAATGGGTACCTCAATTTAATATTTGTACCTGTTATTGGTATAATTGTTATATTGTTAGTTAGAAAGATATCTTATAATAATTATATTCTAATTAGTATATTATACTAAGTCTATCTAAACGAGTATATATATATCTAATAAGTGCAAGGAAAGTAGACTGAAATAAATGGACTTGCCCCATCGGAAATATATGATAAGCCACTTTCTTTATTCTTCTTACTTTCTTTTTATTCTTTTTCGATTTCTCTTGTTTTTTTGTCGTCGAAGTGGAATTAAAAAAAGTTAAAAAAGAAAGAGTTTATTAAAAATTCTCGAAGGATTCAATTTGTTAGAATCCAACAGGGATTTTTAGTAAAAAAAAAAAGAAAATAGAATTCTCGCAATATAGAAAAAGATGCAAAATCCTATAACCCCTCTATCTATATTTTTCCCTATTTTCTATACATATGCAACATATGCAAGAGAGGAAGATGAAATTCGTTTTCTTTGTCTCACCTAATTCTAATTTGATTTCCCGGGAGGAAAAAGAAAAATTCACTTTTCATCTTCTTGATAAGACAAAAACCCGTGCAGTTGAAATAACTCACCCAGAACGACTTTTAAAAGCGTACGTGGTACGATTAGATCAAATAAACCCTTAGGGAATAAATATTCAGTCTCCTGTGAACCC